GGGAAGTCCCTTGGAGATTACTACGTGGATCAGTATCGCCTCAAGTTTGACCCAGGCCAAATCTACAAGCCAACAGGCCTGCTCCAGCTGTTTGGCCTTAAGAGCACATTTTCAATGTAGAAATGGAGGAAGGAGTCAGTGAGATAAAGGAAGAAGGTGAAAACGAGATGACACTCTCGGTTCTGAATCCGCGGAAACTTCGTAACTATCTGATGAAGGGCTTCCGTTTTGTCCATATCGGTCATCTGGATGTAACGGTTACACCATTAACGCGGATGAATCTAAACACATCTATTCTGGTGTGTGTGGTAGATTACCGGCATAATCAGTTCGAGCAAGCCTTGATCGCAGCGGTCGAAGCGGCTCTCGATAAAGGAAAGGTAACCTTCTTTCTCAGCCCCAATCTCACACTGTCTCTGACCGAGAGGCATTTGAACCAAGCTCTTCGGCTCCACACGAAGACGAAGGGTTTTGACATGCTTGAAGGATCGGTTAATATAGCACTCTCTTGGAAGCTGTGTTACCGGGTCTACAAGACTCTATCCCCTATGGTAAGAAATCGCAGTTCTTTTCATGGATTCTACCCACAGGAGGATGTGGAGGGGCGTATCCTTACGCCACAAAGGGTAAAGCCGAATGAAGTTCTAATTCCTCGAGCCTGGTCGTTGAAATACAATGAGAAGCGGCCAAGTCTAGTCGCCCCACGAAGTGACTATGTTCGCGACAAAAAAGATGGGACAATACAGCTGTCCCTCAGAAATGATGACAAGCAAGGCAATCAGACTGATGAAGGTCCATCATCACCAAAGATGATCTATCCTAGGCGGTCTATCTCCATGATGATACGTGAAGAACCTCAGATCTCGAAAGATCTGAAGAAGGAGGAACTGGAAGCAGAATACGCGGAGTATCTAAAAGACCCGAGAAGTCAGACAGCCATCGCTGTTAAGCCTTGTTCGAGTCGGTCTAGCGGAGTGTTCAGCGGGGGGGAGGAGATATCGGAGCTCATTTAACCCCTCGCCAGCGATCTTCGAAAGGATTCGGTATGTCTAATACTCCATTCCAATTCAATGATTTTTCTTTGATTGAATGGGTTAGTGTGAAGTGCCTACTTCAAGTCCTCGCTTTTTGCATGTGAAACTGTTCCTTCCTTGAATGTTCGTTGTTTTATTCAAAAAGTCGGTTCAGTCCAGGAATGGCTAGTGTGAAACCCCTCAACCCCGTATATCTTTTGACTGCGCTCGAGAAAGAAAAGATCCAGTTCGGGGCCCCGGGAGAAGCGACTGACTGCTGCTTCCTCCGCTACGACTGGTGGTTATGGATTCCGAAAAGGAAGGGAGGGCTTTCGATTTTGAGGGTCGGTACCTCGGTGGGAGCCGTACCCTATGGAGAGTCTTTTTTGTTTGCTACGGACTACTGTATCGAACTCCTATGAGTTAATACGCCGGCCGCATTAAGACTGATGCTTATCCGCCTGGTGGTAACTGGACTACCCTCCTTATCCTTAGCGGGGTCTACTTCCTTTGCTATCCCTACCTCTACTTCCTTTCCCGCGGCGGGGGAAGCATGCCGGGAGCAAAGACGATTGATCTTGTTGATTTAGTAGTTCGCTCAGTAGATCCTTCGTTGAAGCAGCGGCTTACTCATAAGCACCTCGGCCATCAAGACCCGGAGGCATAGACAGTGGCTTATCGAGCAGCGGAACCGGTGGAACTGCCATCTATGGCACAGCAGCGGTGGAGCTAGCAGCAGATACTTACCTGCATTAGATCAGGTCGGGGTCCGCAGAGGCGGGGCCAGAGGTTTTTTGTTTTTCGCAGGCAGCAACGGGGATAGTGGCTTGGGACCCCGAGTGACCCAGCTACATCAACGGTTCGAAATCCGTTACCAGTAACAAATCCAGACACAGAAGTCGATCCTGTAGATTCTATTGATCCCGGTGATCCAGTCCCATAAGTGCGGAGTAGACCTAGCTGTAGAGCCGGTTCTGTCGCAGTCACATATCTTTTTCCATATTTGAGTGAGAGAGCGGGCTGACCTGTCCGCGGCACCGGGATGGAATGGTCGTAGTAGTGGTATCATAGTATGGGCATTAGTAGCAGTAGGTACGGCTCGAGTATCATTCTTCATAGCATATCCGGCTTACCTTCGCCTAGTCCCAGTCCCGTATCGGGACCCGGTAACAGAAAGCGGGTTATAGGGCTATGTATAGCCCGCCAGTAGCGGGAAGCCGGGGCAGAGAAATGGAATCTCACTAGCCCAGCTAATGATCCCACCCGTAGCTTGCTCTGCCTGTGATTCCCCCAATCTATCAATAAGTGACTCGTACGAACCGAGCAGGTACTTCGCCCCTCCCTGTTCCGACGCCCCTACCGGGGATTATGCAGAGACAAGAGCCCGGGCGGCAGAGATAGGGGCCTAAGCGCAAAAGGTTTCGATCTTTTTTTTTTTTTCCCTAGCTCAGAAGCGCGTCTTTAAGGATATGTGTTGCTCCTCACCGCCCAAAATCGCTGCGGTGGAAGCGCCATCGAATTGTAATGTCCTCTCAACTTGGTGTATTTCCCCTACCTTTCCGTGTGTGGTTCAAATCCCTGAAGGGGGGTGTTATCTCCATACGTAGAGGGTAAGGGAGTATATAATAAATAGAATGAAGCACAAAAAAAGACCTTTTTGAAAAAGAAAAAGATGGTCTTCGGCAATTCGATAATGGTAACGACTTCATGTTCGATACCTAAGTTCTTCAACCTTGGGTGAAGTCTTTGGCTCAAGCGTGGGGTCAGTACGCTAGTATGCTGTCAAATTATGACCTTTCTTATGAGGAGTCACTATCCCTTCCCGTCGTTTGTACGAGCTTGAGTCGTAGAGGACCTTCGCGAGGAGTGTAGCTCTTCCTTCCATACCTGGCCCCGCCTGACTGATGAAATTCTATATCCACCTTTCTATCCCTGCCATAAGTGTTCGACCCCTTCTAGTCCAAACCCTACCTCTGAGGGAGCGGAATCCGCTGATGAGTTCGTCGTGGATGATCTAGTATCCGAGTTCCCGTGGTTGGGTATTATCTACTGCTTAATCCTCCGGGAGAAATAGGCAAGCAATAGGAATAGTTGTCCCAGCCTTAGTTCTGATGAAATGATTCTATTTATCTGGCTGTAGGGTAGAAAAGTGGAGGAACGGAACTCTCTTGTTACCTTTCCATCGGACCTCTCCGTGATCATAAGCCCCAATTGAAACCGTGAAGCCATCATTGGGCATAGTAGTGCAGGAACCAAATCCCTCCTTTTTATGGCCGCTACGAATAGTTTTCCCTCTTCTGCTTCATCACGCGATTAGGAGTGAGATTGCCTCCCCGTGACCAGTGCCGTCATCCCATCCCCTCGTCGAAGTCCACCCCCTCCTCCTCTGGGTCCATCCCTTGCCGAAGTATCAGCGCCGGAAGAGAGGAAAGAAATAGTTGTTTGGGTGAGCAGTGGGGAAAAGAGGATGAATCTCATGCTTCGCTAACCATTTCCGCACAACCCTATCTCTATGCTCTGAATCAAATCTTGGATTGATCTCCTCGATTGTCTCCTTCTACGGAGTGGTGAGAAGCTGCTAAGGAAGAAAGAGTGGAATGTGGGGAGGAAGCGATCTCATTCAATCATTTTTTGGGTTGGACGTTCATCATTTCTTACACCACTACCGGCAGAGAAGATGGCGGGCCGACGAAGACATCTTTCTATGACTTCGAGTGTTTCCATCCTTGTTCCGGCAGTAGTCGAAAAATTCCTTCCCTCTCATCCATCCGGTGGAAGGATCGGACTATTGAGACGAGTAAGATCGAACCAGCCCTGGAGAAAGCTATCCATAGACGGTGGGATAGCTAGCTAGTAGTACCGGATTAGTATTTCATTCCCGTCTCAATCCCATCTCCTATCCCTTTCATAAGAGTGGATCTCCTCCTGGCAGCTTGACTGCATCTTCCTCCCCAACCATAGGAATGGTAAGAGAGGACCCGTCCACCTTTCCTTGCTACTCCGATCCCGCCTTTACTGCCAGTGATGCTCGATTCCCACCTCCCGCCTCTCCATCCGCCGCTTCAGAAAGAATCTCACCCTTCCGCTGTCCCTACTATTCGACATTTCCCGGAGGAGTCAATCAGTGAGGGAGGGAATTCAAGACTTAACAGCCTTCCAACTCCATTCTCTATCCTCCGAATCAATCTCCGACTGCCTTCTTGATCGACCGCTCCACCCCATTACCTGCCAGCCCCTACCTTTCATTCGAATGTCGACCCGGCAACAACCTCGAACCACTCCTCTTATAACCTCTTCCGCCTTCCCCTGCTCCCCAGTGACTCGATCGAGGGCTTATTATGTTGGAAACAACTCCGGTCGATCAATCGCTAATGTATAACCTTTGAAACGCTTTCATTGGAACTTCCTTTCCCGATCAATAGGCTGTTAGGGCTTTAGCCCAGGAACCAGATGCCCATTCAATAGAATAAGTTGTTCGACCTTCGGAACCTGGTTATGAGATTCGATCGAGATTCGTTGTTCGATCTTGAAGAAAGCATTAGTCGTCCAGCCTTTGAAGTAGGAGGAATAGTCGTGATTTCACCATTTGAATAACCTTGAAAAAGCCTTCCTCAGCAGATTAGGTTTTCCCACTCGAAACGGATAATGTTTCCTCAGTGGACACCTAGCCAATGAATCCCTCCCCAATATTTGATATTGAATCCCCGTCTTCCCTGGCATGAAATACGAATATTTCCTCTGATGTTGGAGGATCAATTGCAGCAGGGAAAGGAAGACTAAGCATTGAATGAACTGCCTTCCTCGGCCGGGCAAGCGGCGTGGAACCGGGGGGAAGAAATGAGCTATGTATCCAGCTGGCTACGGACTCGGCTAACGAGAAAGGCGGCTAGAAAAAGTGATCTAGACCGGAGACTAATCGGCGGCTAACTCGCCCATGTATGGTGGACTGTCCCCCCCTTCGGTACGGACGCATCCAATGCCGGATGGATGAACTTCAAGCGATTCACTTCCCTTTCCCAAGTGCGATTATATTCATATGCTTCAATCTTCATGATCTTGTTTCGCCTCCGTTTCGTCGTTATGACTCCAATCCGTGTCCGGTCGGGTAATCCTAATCATGAACTACTTGCCTTGTTTTGATCGATGGTTCACCGCCCGGGCGAACAAAGCAACGAATTCCAGGGGCGGCCCGCGGTCGAGAGCGAAAGCCCTCTCCAACCTTATTCATTTAGGGCGAGTAGTTGTCCCTCCCCCTAAGTATGAACCGGATGAGGGAATGCGAGACATTAGTTGGGATTGAATGCCGGGTAGCGAGAACTCACTTCGGGAGTAGCAACCCTACCCAGGACTTGAGTAGCAACCAGCAGTAGCGATGGATTCGGGCGAGTCTCGATAGCCAGATAGCAGAAGTTCAATCATTCCTCATTCACTTCGAGCCATAGATGATAGCATCGATAGCTATCTGTATGGTTCTACTTGAAGGCCTTTCCCTGGCGGGACATCTCTTATTCCGGGGAAGGATGAGAGGAGAAAGGATTTAAAGGCTGATCTTGATGGCAATCGAATGACTCTTCCCTACTCGTCTGATAGTTCTTTCAATCGACTCACCGACTGACTCCCCTACTGTCGTTCTTTGTTCCTCGTGGGTAAGGGGACAGAATGGAGGGATTGCCACCCGACCCGAGGGTTCAAGCTATTCATGTAGAGGTGGGATGGAGAGAAGGTGGAACTAGAACGGGCAAGAATCACCGAGAGAGGGGGAAAGGCTGTCGAGAAACCCTCTCCCTTCATAAGGTCGAGTGGCTCCGCCCCAGATATTGAATAACCTGTCCCAGACCCTCTCTCTAGTAGGTGACTCCTTTTCTAGTTCGACCTTCTGCTAAGAATCCCCTAATGAATCCTTTTCCTCTGAACCAGATGCCGAATCGGGGGAAGAATATAAATAAGAAGAAGTAGGAGTATCCATCCAACATAGACTCCTCTAATTGAGGGATAGATAGTATTGGTTGTGGATAGGCGATGCTTGAAGTTCATCTGTTTCAACGTTCATTAGCCGGGCGGGAATTGAAGAAAAGAATTGTTAGTCGAAGTCCAGTGAATGAGGTAGTTCGGGTTTTCCAGAAAGATAGGGTAGTGTACCCCCCTTCCACCACAGTTTTCACCCGTAGAGCTCTGCTCGATCGCCGAAAGGACGAATCCCGGTCGTTCACGCGTACAAAAATGCCTTATTGCAAGAAGCATATTCATCTCGATCTGCAACTATAGAAGGATCTTGAATTGGCTGTACCCCCACCAGAAAGTGGGTAGTGCCTTTCCCACTCGGTCTTGATATGCGAATCTGAAATCTGAACGAAGGACTGACTCGAACAGATCACAGGCCCCTGAGCTCCAAAGGAATCAGACCTTGACTTGAATAGTGAATGACCACCTATACCCACCCACCTCCCTTCTTCTGTTGGTAGTCCTTTTCCTATTGATTTTGAACCTCGCATAGATAGATCATCTCGTTCTACTTCCTTTATGTGTTACCTAGGGTTTTAAGCCTTGGCCTCATTTAACCAGTGTGCCCACGTGACAATAAGAGCATCGGTAAAGGAGAGGAAGGGCAGTCCTCTATCTCGTACTGTTTGGTTCGCGGTGCCAACTTCAGCCGATTGTTTATATATGCCTGTGTTAAAAGTGAAAAGCAAACTCTTAGATGCAGCACCAATGAACCCCGGTTTTGGAGGAAAGAATGGGAAGAAGGCTCCAATGGCCGGACCGATAGAGCGATACATCGACGGAGGCAACCAAGCTTAGAAAGATGTATTTCACTGCTCTTGTTCCCTGCATTCCTCTATCGATATTGATTCGCCGAAGACTGATAATGCCTCCCTACCCGGCGGGGAAGATTGCAAGGTTTATGGACCCAAGAACCTCGAATGGGATTCTGTATAAAAGAGAGATTGCTGGCCTTCCATACCAGTAGGAGCTAGGCATCGACTGACTTACTTAATCCACTTGCGATGCTGTTTTTTTGTCGGGGATTAGCATCGAATTATGCCTGTTTGCCTTACCTTTAGAGCCTCCGAGGGATTGATTTCGATCGATTGGTATTTAGTATAGAATATCGCCTCGAGAAGTCTGCGGAACGAGTTTACCAGCCCTTGCTTGGGGAAAGAGGAATTGTTTAAGATCGAACCGAGAATGAATAGAGAGGAAAGGTTCGTTCAAATGCTCTTTCTTCAACCCTTTCCCCAGCTCAGTGAGACACCGACCAAATGGTTCAATGACGCCCGGAGGGGTTAGATACGAATCGAAAAGAATGGAACAAGGTCGAGCTACGGGACAGAGGTCGATAAGAAGCTCCAAAGCCCTACTCCTGCTTGATTCATTGCCCCCGTTCGACCGGATCTTAGGAAATAGTGGGAATGATGAAAGAAGGGCTCGCTTTGGAATCAATGAATGAATGACAAGCTCCAGAGAAGGGTGCGGACCTTAGTGAAAAGTACATACCAATATCTGGTACCCTTTAGATATAAACCAATTTTACCGACTGTGCTTAACACTTGGGCTAAGAGATGGACAACAAAAATGGATAAATATTAGACGAAAGGCGACCGGAAGACGCAACCGGCCATTATTAAGGTAAAACTAATAGAGTCATTTCATTCTCCCCGGAAATATGAACCAATAGCCGGTTCTCTCTACTATTATGTTCTTTGTTAAGTTAACATCTAGTTAGAGAGTGGGGGATATTGCATAAATATCCTGGGTAAGGCAACGGGAGAATTGAAGTACATAATCAAAAAAGTGAAGTCTCTAACCCTCCTTATCACAAAAACCGTAGGACGGTACCTTCTTCCGTAGGACGGTAGCTTCTTCCGTTGTCATGGTACGGTAGCTTCTTCCGTTGTCATGGTACGGAACGGTAGCTTCTTCCGTAGGACGGTAGCTTCTTCCGTTGTCATGGTACGCTTGTTGAGTGGTACCATATGAATCTTAGCTGCCACCGATACGCCTAAACATCTTATTTAGGTCATTATGCTAACTTATAATAAGGAGGACGACAGACAAAGGTAGGTACGGCCGATACCACAATACGGGTATCTTATCCATCTTATGGGATAAGAAACGAATAGAAGGAACATATCGGATTCATTCTATTTGACCCACTACGGTCGTGACAGGTTGACCTTTGTCGTCAACTAGGAAGACCTCAGTCAGCTTCCCGCCAATGAAAGCTGGTGACTTCTGTTCCAACTGAACTGGGGACGGTCAGGTGCACCCATTGGACCCTGGAGCCAATGTTCTACATACAGAAGGACTGCACACAAAAACAAAAACAAAAACAAAAAATATGAAACCAATAACACATCCTGTCATGGCCGTTTTACTCTTTTCTGTAACTAATCATATTCCAGTCTTATCGAACGTCATTTCATATTTTCCTATGATACGATCACGATATTATTCAGGTACTGGTTCCGATGATTTTAAACTTCGATTGTTCTGGGATAATTGCTTTGCTACGTATTTTCCCATTCTTATTCGCGTATCGCCATTACGATGGCAGCCAGTATTCGGAACTGGATCAGCTATTCTTGCTGCTTTTCTTGCTTTGGCGGGAGCAGCATCGTCTTTGGATTTGCCAGACGTTCTTTGTTTCAACCTATTTTGTGCTATTTATTGGGTATTCATTTATATCTCTATCTATATAGAGATTTGGTGGGGGGTATATGAAAGAACGAAAGAATGGATTATGAAGACATGGCTTTTCCGAAAGATGAAAAAAGCTTTCACGCTAGAAAGACAAGCTATCGTATTTATTTTACAAAAGGGTTTCCTGATAACTAGTTTTGGAATTTATGTTTTTTGTTATAAACTTTTGTTTCCAGAAATCGAAAAGGGGAATTTAGTGAATCCCTTACAGGTTATCGCACAGCTTTCCTGTTTCTTATTGAACTTCAAATACCCCTTAAAACCAGTAAGGGTAAGACACGTTCTTCTTCTGTGTTTTTTTCTCAGCCTTCTAAGTAGTCTTCACCTGCAAGGGATAGATTGGGAAATCCTTTCTTTAGTTCTGTTTTTCTTTCTTATTCTAATCTACTTGTTTCCTGTAGATTATGCCCATTTAATCATCTTTTGTGGATACTTCCTTGATCAAGGGCTAGCTAAGTGGGGGTTTTATTTGGCTTTTCAGCAAGTCGGCCACTATGCGCTCTCATTCTTTTTGGAAAAAGAAAAGTCGACCCCTAAGAAACGTTGTTTGGCCTGGATTTTGCTGCTCATTATTCAATTAATCTATGGATTATTACTCTATACAGATTTCTATTTAATGGAGCCCCTGAAGCTAGCCGCCCTGTTGTCGGGGGCCTGCATCATCTTTATAAGCTTATCAAGGCGCACGAAGTGGGCATTTCTAATTGCATTCTTATTATATTTATTAATAAGTGTTTTCATAGGAATAAAGTCAGCACCTAGTGAGAAAACAACCATATTGGGAATCCCCGACGGAATATTCATCTTCGTTTTTATGCATTTTTGGGTTTTTTTGGGCTTGTTCTTTTTCAAAGATAGCCTACCCAGAAGAAAGCAACCCTTAGTACCTCTTTTTTTCAGCGGTCTTTTTTGTTTTCTAGGCTCTTTTCCCGAGCTTGCTTGGCTTGAAAAGTGGATTGAAGGGATAGACCTTCTTCTGTTAATTTTAGGTCTTTTTTCTTTAGTTGAGGATGAGAAATCGTATCAAAGAAGAATGACTACAATCCCTTTTAGAAAAAATTCTCGGCGTCGAGATAGATTTTTAATTCCGTATGTAACTAAGTGAGTGCTTTCTAAGAAGGGCTTGCCTTGACAGTAGGCTTTGCTTGATTCAGTTTTAATGTGAGGTACCGACGCCGGACGGGCAGACCTCTAAGGATCCGGTAAACAGGGTAGCCCCGGCTTGGGGCTGGATTGAATCCTTTCTATGTTCTCATGCGCTCTTTTGCGACTTTTGAAGATGAAGAAGGCTGGAGGACGCTTTCCCAGCAAGAATGATTAGAAACGAAAAAAGAACAAAGCGTGGTTCTAGGTTGATAGTCACAAATAAGGGGGTGGGGGTGTTGCCTTCCCCATATTTTTCTATCATAAGTCGCCGAAAAAGGCGAGGCCACCCCGAGAGGGGTGGGGAAGGGAAAGTGGGACGAGGGCTCCCTTCGCTTTTTTCTTTTTTGGGAAAGTTTTGACCTAATGCAAAAGGGAAGTTTAAAATAAAGGATTTTGTTTAGTTCGCGCCAATTCGGCTATTTTCGATCAAGGTAACTTTCTTTGGTTCTTTTTCAGTTCCATCAATGAAACTGAGAAGATCTTGTACTTCAATTAACGACATTATCTGGGTTTTCCATGGTATATAGTTCGTCTGTGTCAATCTTATGGACAAAAAATGGGCGATAGACGAGATACTAAGTTCTGAAGAGAAGGATGCAGACACAGCGGTAGACTGCGCCAAAGAGAAAACACGTAACAAGGTATTCAGACTACACTTCACACGAACCAAGTGAACGTTTCCCAAGAGCTAGTGCTCTGATACCATGAAAGAGTTTCAAATACTTTGAGCGGATTGGGTGAAGGATGTGTATATCAATGTAAGAAATCATCTGTTTAATTAAATAGAATACAACACCTCTTGGGCGTTACACATGGAGTAATCACATAATAGTTATATAAGTAGTATCGGTCTCCGCTACGATTCTCAGAATTTACCTGCCCATTAGCAACGTATGCTCAGTGATTTGATTATTGTATACGCAATAAGATAAGTCAAGTGCGCTAAAAGGGACCTCGTAGCTCGGAAAGTGAAGTCGTAAGGGTATTCCTATGGTTGATAAGCTACGACTCCTTTTTCTCCTTTCCCCACATCTGATTCGGAGGATTCGGGATAAACAGGTGCTGTAGCCCCGGTTCGTTAGCATTCCGCCCTTCAAACTTGGTTACACCAGAAGTCATCATTTCAACGGCAAACTCTATTCCGCCTTCACCACACGTTCCTAAGCGCTTGGTGAGTCGGGTTATCCATGTACTGCCCAGGATCGCGGACCTTTCGTACACGGATTTTAGGGCATTTAGCTAGCCTATATCTCAGCTCTAGCTTCCGTACTCTTTTTCCTATTTCTCTCTCGATATCCTTCTTTCATCCTCGCCATCTTCCCAACGAAATGGATTGGTACACCATCCATCCTATCCTGTGCTTGGTTCATGGGAACTGCAAGTTTGACAATCAAAGGTTGGGATATCTCATTTGATCTCAGCAAGCCGCTTCGCGCTCAAAGCGAAAGCCAGATCTTGAAGCTAGAATGCGTGAGAACTAGAGCTTCAAAAGAAGCCGTAGCGAGGGTTGGTAGTGTGGCCGGAGGCCCACTTGCTTCTAACGTTCTGCACCTTCTAACATAAATAAAAGATGATGTTGAATTGTCTGAAGGCTTTTTCTGCGTTCATTCCTGCGAATCCATCGCGTTACTTCGATTAATTTCCCGCGTACGTGCCTTTTCCTACTCCTTAGCATGCCGTCAATTAGCTAAATTTCTTTTAGTCGTGCGAACGATACCCTCGCGAAGCGGATTCGGTTCCATCCTATACCTCCTATCGAATGGATTTCCCTACAAATGGTTGTCTCCTTTTGGTTGCGATAATTTATTTTGTTCAAAGCGAGGCGAGCGGTGCTATTGTCCCCTTCCTTCTCCTAGCGCTCATTGACATCGTATGCGGGTCATCGGGATCGGGAACATCATATATGAAATGACTTGATCCGTGAACGCGCTTACCCAATATTGGCCAGGGAATGGACCAATTCCTTCATTCAATGCATATTGATTGAGAATCTGTGCAGGAGATCGGCCTTCTCTTCTCTCAGGTCCAGAGGGGAACTCTTAGTTAGGTCCCTCAGCGACTTGGATTGATGCCTATCGGTAACAGGAAGCTCGGGATTTGCGCCATGTATGTGGCACACAACTGGTTCTATCGATGCGAATCAACAAATCACAAGGAAGTTTGGTCTTCGGAATCAAGCGGCAAATCATGATACGAGAGGGGAGCTCTGACGTGCCATTTAGTAGCACTCATGGGATCTGGTCAATAAAGGTGTAACTCTTAAGTCAGTCGGGCAAACCCTTTTGAAAATGATCCAAGGGGGGCGAGAGGAGAAGTGTTGTTTGCAAGCGAATCCAAGAATGCCACGAGGCGGAGAGCCTTTCGATGAAGCCTGCACCCACTGGGAAAAAGGAATAATAGACCTTGCCAGAGTTTCCCTGTTAAACAACATAAGAAAAAGCTTCACCGACTGCTTTATCCACAAGAATGTCATAAAGGTTCTCTCCGGTCTTTCTCAAAAAGACAGCTTTAGAGCGCAAGTCAAACTCATGATAGGCGAGCAATCACGCGCACATGGTTTAGCGGTTTGCTATGCTCTGTGATCTTATTCTTCTCCAAGACCCGATGCTTCATCTGCTTCTTTAGCTTAGTAGGACTTCTTTCACGCTATTGCGTGAAACATTTCCCAATTGAATTGCAAGGGATGACCCTTTCTAGATGCCCGATAGAGGTTGGACAGATTCCCTTTACCAGAAGGAAATAAGGGATTCGCTAATGGCAAGAGAGAAATTGCTAATTAACGAGACTGATTCCGGATGCCCGATACCAGAGGGCAGATTGTCCCATATACTTAGAGCAAGAGGAATCGGGTTCCATAGAAACCTACTGTTATTTCCCCTTCCCCTTGGTATAATGGTAGGGTGTTGCCCCGATAGTTCCCATCCCGCAACCTCCTATGGACTCTAAGTGGTGGGATTTCGGGGTAGAAGGTTCATGGTAGGTAGTTCCAATGCGGCGATTAACATCTTTCTAGTATGTAGCGAGATCCGTCCTCCAACCAAAGGGATCGATATAACATAACTAAGGCAGCTAGCCCGCTGGTAGTAGAAGAAAGCAGAGATTCAGGCAGCTAGGCATCAGTTTGAGTTCGAGATCGAGACCCCAAAAGGAGGATATAGAAGCAGATTGAGTTGCAGGGAGAGAGGGTTCAATACCCGATTTGAGAACCAGGTAACCTAGCATCCTCACCCATTGAACCATAGTACCTAGCTTCCCTTCGCTCGCGTCCGAACCCATATGTCTTCTATAATCGATATGCCTCAAACAAGGAATGCCAGCGGCAGAGAGAGTTGGATAGGTACCCCCTGCAGTTGCTTCAGCTGCTTACCTTGAACCGAATAGCACTACCCGTATAGGTATAGACTAAGGCGGATTCCATTGGATTTAACCGGACCGGCCAGCATATGAGTAAGCATCAGTAGTTTCAGTTACGGGTCAGGGGCTGGTGACTTCTAGTCACACTCGACTTCTTTTTCCGGGAGCTGGTACAAGCCTTACTAATAGGGGCGCTCGTAGAAAAAGTGTTCTTGTTGTGGTAGCGGAATGCGATGCGTCAAGTCAAGGTGCCGTAGTGAACTCGTTCTTCCGGTAGCGGTTACGGGCGTACGGTAGATTTAGAGTGTTTTTTTCTCTTGGGAAGCAAGTCCAGTGAAAGCACCGCAGAGATTTCGGTAGCAGGCGCTTGGCACTCGTGATAGTCAGTTTTGGTTAGCGGGTGCAGGTCAGGCACCGTAGAAAAAACGACTGCTGTTGCGTAAGTCAAGCAATTGATTGATTGATTAAGTATGTTGTTTTCTAAGCGAGAGGCGCTTTCCCAAAGAGAGTTTCTGTTCCGTTAGCGGTAGCAGGCGCAGTTGACTTCTAGGCGCAGGTGCTGTGATAAATCTCCTGCAAAAATACTCGAGGGCTCTTTGTCGGTGGTCGTAGTAAACTCGTTCTTCTGGTAGCGGTAAGCGGTTCCATTCCCTCGACTCGTAGACTCCTTGCGTTGTGTGCGCAGGTCAGGCGGTTAGCTCATCTTTCAATCTAGTTCCTTTGTTCAAGCTTTTTCTTAAAGATGAAATAATTCTTTCATTGCTCAAAAAGGAAAAAGACTACACTCGCTCTTCTTGACTCGCTTCGTAAACTGCGCTCGCTCGGTATTCTAGGGCAAGCGCCGTAGAAAGTCTTTCTTTCTTTTCTTTCGGGTAGCTTTAAGGTCAGGGCTTTGCGGGCAAATGACTTCTAGGCTTACGGTTCAAGGCGCTGTTGATCAGACAATCTTCCGGGGTACAGGCACAGCTCAAGCGTACGATCAGAGAGAACATGCGATGCGCTTCCGGTAATGTCATGCTCTGTTTTTTTTTTACACAAACAATCTCGAAACGCCGGAAATCAAAACTGGATTTCTCGATCCGACTGATGAGGTGTACACGGGCGCGGGGAAGGCACCTACTACAACTCCAGCTTATGCTAGCCGAACTGTGAACTAACGCTTGTAGCTTTAGTTTGAGATCAGAGAGAATGCCAGTTGATCACCGATAGGTGCTGTGATAGAGTCACTCGCTCTTCTGGGCTCGCTTCGTAAACTTGCTCTTAGGTTTAAGTTGAAGTTGACTTCTTGTTCAGGGAAAGCGAAGCGCTCAAGCTCCGAGGGTCGTAGTAAACTCATTGTTCTCTTTCCGATAGCTAGGAAGCCGAGTTGAACCAGCAATCCTCAAGTCAAGCGAGAAAGCAAGTGGATCAGAAAATGTATCTCGTGCTGGTAGCGAGAAGGAAGTAGGCAGATTGAGAGATTCTTTCTTTCCAGGCGGAGGGGAATAAAACCTATCTCTTTCCGGGAGCTAGGCTTAGGTGCCGCTCGTTAGTCAGTAAAGCCCACGGCAGGTGCTGCTGTTAGTAAAGCAAGTCAGTAGAGCTCGGTACTCGGTTGATAAAAACAAATTCCCTCTTCCAGCAAACGGAGGCTTGGCTTGAAAGCCGGAGTTTGCTGGAATGGATACTCGAAGCTTCATCACTCGCTGTAGAGCAGATATCAGTAGCCGAGCAGATGGGAGAGAAGGAAGGAGAGTCCTTTCCATCTGATCTTTTCCTTCACTCATGAAGGAGGTTGGAAAGGAAGGAGTCAATTTCCCAGGAATACTCCTCAGGAGCGTATTTGTATCTTTTGGGCCCCTCTAGAGAGAGAGATTGGTCGGTTGCCAGAAGGAGAATGAAATATATCCATATTTTCGATCCGGAATCCATATACCTTTGAAAATAGGAATGCTTGTAGAATGAAGCTTTGCGAGATTTTGAATAGCTGACCCCACAAAAGTCTAGGCTTAAGAACGGTGATGATAGTTCAGTTGTCGAAGAAAATGTCCCGATGAACCTTTATTCGCACTTTCTGTCGCTAACCCGTGGCGGACAGAGCTAACAGGTGGCGGGAAAGGTACCTCCACATTTCTAACCTCGGGAGAGGAGGACGTTGATCGAGCTTTTCCATGCCTAGTCCCAGTTTCGGTTAAAGACCCAGAGCGGGCTACGGATCTATACCAAGCCCGTTACGCCATAATTCATTGAGGTTGATCCCGAAGTTGCGGTCTATCCCGTAGCTGTAGTCTCTCTTTATTCACCCCAAGAATGAACTATCCTTTGTTTCACGGGATGGATTTCATTAACACGGATAGACCAGAAATGGTCTTCGAAAGCGGCAACAAGGCTTTTTTTTTACAAAAGAGCTAGCTACTTCTTCTTCCCCTTTCTCTCCGGGGTTACGGGTAATGCCTGGGATACTGCTTCGACGATTCGAACTGCTCTACCAGAGATAGATGTTTCCATGTTCGTATTAGAGCCCGAAGAGAGATGTTTCCTTCTCCGACTGCTCCTGCTCCCAACCCCCCATTTCTTCCTTACGTCCGACCTAGCAGCCCGGATCCTAACCTCCGACTTTGATGTTGGTCATTCTTTCCAACCGATGAGACTCACTCTGATAAAAAAGTGATAGGAAGAGAGAAGATCTCCTCCTGGAAGGACGGAATGGAAGGGGGGGGGCGAGAGTCACTGGACTGCCTGCCGGAAGGGGGAGAAACCGGAACTAACTACGGATAAGGTGCCCGTAACCAGGTACATATCTGTGTTAGGGCTTTCAACCCTAATATTCAAATCCAAGCAATCTCCGAACACCAGCCTTTCCTAACCTAAGAGAATAGAACAATTGAGTGGGGGACTTCACTAACATTAGATAGATGCTTCCGCCGAATAGAAACAACCTTCTGATCAGTCTAATGTTCGGAACCTCCCCTTCCAAGGTGTTTTCACGATCTGCCCGATGGAGAGGTGCGGCAGCCACTCGGCCGCCGGGAAAGGAATAAACCGTACCAGAGTTTCCTGATGAGGGGTACGACCCCGGTGTTCAACAACATAACCTCTGCTGCTTAAGCTTCACCGACTGCTTCATCCACTACTGCTGCATCTTCCTCAGTGGGGGAGGTAGTCCATTCAAGAGTTGTTCGATCTGCTAATTCTGATTCGCCCAGGGCCCTTGAGGCACTCGACTGCTAGCTAGGGGATGAAGGGGTTGAGTCTCATGCTCTTCCTCTTCCCCCTCATTCAAACACGGGAGATGCCAGAGCCCGATATCTTTCTTATCACCGGAAAGGCCTTACTTACCCCGGCTGGGGTAGTTCAATCCACCGGGGATCACCAGGCTCTTATAATTGTATATATGGGAAAGGGCTAGGAGAGTCCTATTCTTCTTCTCTTTCTTCGGCGGGGAATATGGGTATGGTAAGCCAATCATAACTCCCTCCAGCGGCCGTCCGGTTCGTAGCTCTTTCCCGCTCGTTTATAGCGGCGCAGCCAACGAGAAGAGAATTTCCCGAAAGCCGGGGGTTGGATGGGGAAATCTCTAAGACATGGTTTCGGTTGCCCCATACACGAAAAGGTGTGCAAAGACAAAGTTGGAAGTCTTTATCCTGGATCGGGTCTTCTTGTCGATTCCTTCCGAGATAACCATGGTCGATTTCTCTCGCCCGGCTGTCCCTCGGCGTTGCAGTGTTCTATCCCTGGGGGGTCAATGCGTCAATGGGATGGATGCGTAGCGCACGTGAGGTTTGGATAGTAGCATCCGCAATGGTGCGGGGTGTGCTTGGTGTAGACTTCGATAGCGGAGTGCACTAGTAGCTATGTGTCAGTGAAAGGACGGGCCAGGGTGTGTGGGGCGAGTCACCCCGTAATTCCTCGTGTCAGTGGTGTGGTGTCCGCGCTGGGGCGGCCGGGATATTACCTTCGTGCGCGCGAATGTCACTGGTAAGGGTTGGCCCGGAGCTCTGCGGTTGATCCGTTGGGTAGGAATAAGAGTCATTAATGGCTTTCGAGATGAGGCAGCATGTTTGCTATCACTACCGCAATCGACTGCTTCTTATCCGGTCCAACCAATCCGAAGTCTCTGCAGCCGGGTCGACGGGGGAAACTCCATGATAAAGCCCCACCTAACTAGTTTCTTCAACCGGTTATCCCCCCATACATATATCCCACCCGATCCTAGGTCATCCTTCGGATGTGGTATGATGTTGCATAATGCGATTTATTAAGTCAGCCTCGCTGACCTAGTGTATCCGGACAAGGCCGGGGCGTACCAAACCAACATAACTCTTCGTTCTCGTGGTTGTCGAGCGAGGTATCGCGTATAATGGGACGGACTTGCCCGGTTCTGGAACCAGCGAATTGCTAGTTTCAATCCGAGTTTAAGGAGCTTGAGTAAGGTCGAACTCAAAAATCCCGTGGAGTAGATAGAGAGGACTGGGTTGTTTCAACCTCCCGCAGACTCGGATATATCATACCGTAACGTAAGCCAGATCTGTCCTGTTGACCAAGGTCTACTCTTTTGCAGGATCTGTCCCAAGGTGGAGAGCGATACAGGTTCCAATTACTCACTCACTTACTTACTTACTGACTCGACTCACTCATCGCCGTAGTCATTTGCTCCGACCTTTTGATAGGCTAGAGAAATGCATACGTAAAGGAATCCGCTTTGTTTGCCTGGTCCCGAGTCCCGAACGAAGTCGGAATCGCCGAGTCGATCTTCCCCCCCCATCCCCGAAAGGATGGAATCCGCGGAATCTGAGACTATGGTCCGTAAGTACATCCAAGGCCAAGGTTTTTGTCTTTAATGCGAGCGATCACTGGTTGGCCTCAGTAATGCCCCCCCTTTTCCGTCGAATGAACGAACCTTTGAGAGTTGGGATCTAAGAATGCTGCTTTTCGCTCGGATGTTGACAATACACAACACTAAAAGAACGAGTTGGCCTCTTCTTTCGTGCAGTTAAATCCCCGTTATCTAAAGGTTCGGGAAATCCACCGAATGAGGAGCAAGAGGCGGGTCTTTCATAGGTCTCCGGCCGGGGCAGACGTAACTACAGGCAGTCCCTATTTCTGTATTTCGTATATAACTCGGGGAGTACTTGGAACCAATGAATGAATCGCTCTGTAAGGCTGCGCAGCAACATGGATACGGAGACCCAGCTAATGAGTCAACAAGGCAAGTAAATTCAGCGTTGGCTGGGCAGGCAGAAGCTGCGCGAGGAGGCTTTGAAGCAGGGGCGTCACGCCTGAAGTTCGAGTAGTGTGGGAAGCTGCTTTCCGTATTCAGCCTTCCTGCCTTTCGTGGGCTGTTTGAAGGCGGACTTGTTTTTGGTGGATTCTTGCTTCGGAAGGGGAGTATAAATAGCGTCGTTTCCGTTTCTGAAAATGCCTCGCCTGTACTTAGCCACTGCTCACCTGGGTGCTGCAGCCAAAGGGCTATTTGAAATTAGAGTTTCTTCCGTGACCAAGCACAGTCGGTAGCGTCAAGTTACCGATCCCGGACGTACCCACCCGCGTGGGGAACCGGGTCAACAAAAGTCACGATCCGAATAAAGGGCAGTTCGCGCTGGATGTATTTAATTCATCCGTCTTTCTTGGTTCAAGTCCAACTCGTGACATAGTCAAGTTCGTCCAGGTCAGATACGTAGCTAGTGCGGGAAGTGATTCTACCAATTTCCCAAGTTCCGGATTCCCTTCACCTTTTGACGAAGATGTGATCGCTTCTTTCCCATCCTTCCTGCCAGAGAAATAAATGACTGCTCCTGCTGCTTTGCCCGACGATTCAAAATCGAAGGGGCGTGAGGTAACTGACTGTCAAGTGGTTCCTTTTCTCGTACAGCCAGCCCGTACCAAAGGTGGCTATCCGTAGTAAGCTAAGCGTAAGTGGCTATCCTTAGCGGACAGCCCGTACCGAAGGTGGCACTACTAAGAAGGATAGTATAGCCCACTACCTTTTCTTAGAAAAGCTACCGCTACTAGTCGGAGGCTACCGTCATTCTATAGAATGAATGGAATTAGAGTTATCGATTCTACTATTCTTTAGGATACCAGTCGCCTTTAGATACTAGATAGGCGGCAGTTCGCCCTTGGTACATTATCGGGTAAACCCCAATAGTTCAATGGAACCTTTAGTGGCCCAACTCGGCGGTAAGGTAGTGTCCGAAGCTACCGCCTTCTTTCATTAGGGTCTAAGGAAGTAGCTCAACGGGAAAAAGTTGGATGTTTGCCCTTTTACGGCTACAGATCTCAGCTACCTTTGACTATAGAGAAATGGTCAACCCCCGAGTTCAATGGAACCTTCGGGCACTACCTTTTCTTAGAGTTGGGGGTGAATACCGAAACTGCTCAGAAGTGTGCTACCGAATATTCGGCGGAGCCGGCGTATGAGGCTGTCGGAAATCTCCTGTCTTGGTTAGATCCAAGGGCGAACATCCAACGACTTTTGACTAAGGAACTAATAGATAGACCAAGCCTTCATTTGAACCATGGAATTAGTCTCAACGAGTTCTGACCGCTTTCCTTCGTTTCAAACAGAATTATCTTCCCCTAACTTAACCCATAAAGGTTTATGAGAGGGAGGAGTATACGCTGATTGACTCGCGATCGCGATCTATCGTTCGATCGATCGATCTCCTTCCTCTTCTTCCTCCTATTATTCTTGTTATTATTCTTTTTGCAGTCTTTCCTTCGTTCGCCCTAATGACTAAAGGCAAGCGTTTCCATAGTCGACTTAGGCAAATACCATCGCTAGAAAGACTGAAGGATTGAGTGATTACCTAAGGCACTCTGACTGACTCCCTACTCCCTTTCGACGAAAATTGTAGGAGAAGAACGGTCGATCATCATCATCATAATCATAATAAGATGAATATCAAAAGGAATTTACACTAGAAGTCACCCTCCCTTCCTTAGTTCACTAACTCTGAATCGCGTTTAATCTAATCGAATTCCCACCATTCTCCTTGTCAATTTGATTTCGATTCTATGAGATTTTTTTGATTCAAATTGATTGAATGATAGAACAACCTCCGGATCGCATCAATCCCTTTCTGCGAAAGATTGATCGATAGATTGTTTGGTCGACTCAGAACCAACCCGGATCGATTGATCGATCAACGGAAAGACTGATGGAATAGAATAGGCCACAAAGAATGGAACTGGATTGCTCGAAAGAGGGTCGGAAAGGCAACCTTTGCCTAAAGGGATCAATTATCACTCGATAGAATACAGGATGTTCATTGTGGACTCCGACTGACTCGGGAAGCCCACTTATGGATGGACAGCAGGTGGTAATCCTTACCAAAAAGGTAACTACTCGCGTTCGATTTAATTATTAGTAGTAGTACGAGCGATGGATTGCTCGAATGAAGGATCGACTGATAGATTTAGCATTGAACCACGAACCCCTCGCTGGAAGGCATCCGTAGTGGACTCCTAACCGAAGGATTGATTGATTTTAATTAGGCGACTCGGAAGCTTTCTTTAAGGATGGACGGAAGTCAGTCTTGCCTTTTCACTCCTATCGATGGATAGAGGGATGTTTGGACCTCCCTATGTTGATATGATCCAATCCCGTTCGAATTCGTGAGTGTTTACTAGCTCATACCGCTTACCTTATAAAGTCTTCCATTTATTATCTATCTATCTAATAGAAAAATGGAAAAAATAGAAAGAGAAGATCAAATCTATCTATCTATCCTCTCATAGATAGAGGAAGAGAGAAGATCTCTATATATTTATTTTCTCATAGATATAGAAGAGAGACCCCTCTCATTTTTGATCATATAAGTCAGGAGAGAGATCTCTCTTCTTTCATAATCCGAGGGCTTTGGATTCAACCCGGATAGCGACTCCGGTGATGGGAAGACCTTCCATCACCCATCCCCACTCTTCCCCCGCGCACCAGGAAGCGCGAAGATGAGGAGTGAGTTGGGCGGGATCTCCCCTCGCCCATAAATAACGGCTTTTTGCGTCTTTCTCATCGGGAGCCGGACTTCGTTCCGGGATTGGCAAAGGTCGGCTGGTCAGGAAAAAAGACGACAGCCGCCTAGTTGCGGCGAGTCAACTAGGGCAAAGCTCCCCCAAACAGACAAGGCCTCTCCAACAGCGGTACGAAAGCAGAGGTAGCTAGACGCCCCCATACTACGCTAGCTCCTCCAGAATACGAGTATCTATGCATAAGCTTTTCACAGTGGCCTCGGTATGCAAAGAACTCCAGCTCGTGAGCGGATAATCCCAAGTGACGATGCGACAACAACCTCACAAAGACCTATATCGTAACATCAAGCCTTGGAACTCGGGAGGGATTGGAGCGGATCCCCGTGGGAAGAGACACGTCCCAGTCAACACCCATCTCCATATACTCATCTTTGGTAAGAAATAGTTCATATTTATGTTTTAATCAGTGAAAGTTTGAATTAGTGTTAAGCTATGATTCCTTTATCCCTTTGATATAGTAAGCGAGTGCATACGAAAGTTTTCAGATCGGACGGAAAAATATGAAATGCAAATTTTCGGCCGGCTCGAGATGAATCTCAAACCTAGACCAAGGTATTATTAGAAGTACGTGACTACTCTCAACCGATGGTAGTTCTGATGAAGCCCACTATTGTTCCACTTAGCCCTAGACGTAACGATATAAAAGAATGATAGAATCAAAATGACGTTCTGCCTTAATGACGATATCCTACGGTCTTTAACTACGACTCTTATGTCATGTTATTACTCTTCAGATGGATCACTCTCCTTTCTTCTTCGTCCTCCCTCTTTCGTTGTGTTTCGTCTTCCTCTGTATATATTTTTTTAGAAAAATCTATTCAATGACTTTTTTTTTAGAAGAAAGATTCTATAGATGTCAAATCTCTAGTGGTGGTGGGACCAACCGACGATGTATGTCGTCCGACCCGACCTCAGACTGTTTCTTCCCGACCTATTTGACTCTCTGGCCGCAGTTATTTAGGTGGTATCCCGAGATTGAAGAGATCGAATTCCTCCCGGGAACACACGAAACAAAGATATGAACTGGGTAAATGGAAATGGAAAAGAGATGTTTCCAATTCCTCCAAATCAGAAGCTTTTTCTACATCCATATGATCTACTAAAGTCGATCGGTATTGCCCATATAATGAAAGCAGATCTTGGTCCATGGAGTCCCAAGAAGGTAGGAACTCCAACCTGTCCGATGCTTCTTCGGCCAAATACGATATACAAGTGGGACCTGCACTATGAGCAAGCTGTGCGAAAAACCGCTTCTTTTTTCCGGTTCCGCAACTTGGTCGAAATGGGGTTCCACCGGGAAACCATGGATTTTTTAGTTTTCGCCATTGGTTACTGGTCGAGCCACTGGAATGGAATGAGATAGGAATCTCTGGAGATCTTTCCTCTCCGCTTACTCGTAACAGGGTTTCCCTCTGTAGAACACTTCTTCCGAATGGCATAATTGTCCGCATTTTTCCTCGATCTTCAAAGAAGACTGACTCCTCCTACTCCTCCTTCTCCTTTAGGATAGGATCGTCGTTGGTCCTTCTTTCACTAATGATCTCACCATTTTCTAGTAGTTCGCGCGAACGCGCGAGGGACTATCCTTTCTATCGCTTGCGCTTGCTTTTTCACTCCCAAGACAACGACACTTGAAAAAGCAGCTTTCAAGGTCTCGTCGCTCTGGAATTCATTTCCAATTCCTTATATTAATGGGGATACCGGGAGGGAAAAGAGAAAGCACCCCGCTTACTTTTTCTCTCTTCTACCAATGATCAGTAGATTGAGCACTAACTGAATCTCGAGAAAGAAGGAGAAGAAGTAGAATCAATCAACGACGCCTAGATCATGAAAGGGGCATACCATCTGCCCTACAATCCTTTCTTTCTTCTCTTACGAAATGGATAGTTAGAGAGAAAGAGAACTCCCAAGGCGTGATCTATTCTATTATATTCTATTAGATGAAAAGGTCCTATCTGTACTATTGGATTAACTGTCCTTCTCTCTTCGATGCAATCTTATTCTATGTCATTTGTCCGCCTTTAAAGTATGAAGTGACTTTCCTTAGGTCAATCCCTTTCATGATTTGACCCCGAAGGCTGTGGGGAGGCTATGCACACTTACTATAAGTGGGGGGAGGCGGAGGGTGTAAAACGAACTTCCCAAAGAAAAGCTGACTAAGCCCAGCTAGATAGGTTAAGGACTAAAGAAGGTCTATCATAGGACGGAAAGTACGAGGGGCATCGCAAGATGGCAAAGAGGTCTTAACCTAGAAAGAGCCTATTATTCTATTATACGATAGCACCAATGATGGAAGCAGGGGAAAGGAGCTAATCATTATACGGCGAGACTTTGTGAACAAATCTTCATTCCGGGATAATCACTACTCGACGAGTTAAGCGAGACAAGGCCCCTAGGATTCCCCGGAAGATAGAGGCAAGACAAGCCAATCCGCTATTCTGCCTTTGCGCAGACTGATCACTAGCGGAACACATTTTATATTCATATCATTCTATTTTCTACATCTCTTGCAAGTTGATTAAAAAGGCGAAAAAGGGAATTCTTTATTACAGTTACAGTCTAGGGGTCAATTGCGTTTTCTGGCTTGCAATCACTTCTAAGTGAGAGTTCAATGGTGACATTTGAGCGTTTTCCCTGCTTGTAATCCATTTTGTTCCTTCCTAAATCAAATATCAATGGTGAAGTTCACTTTTTACTGATAAAGGGGAGGGCAGGGCAGATGTTTTCAGGTTTGACAGTTGTGCACGAATCGGTTCTTTGAAGGACAAATCCCACATTGATTAAGGAGATTCTTGGAAAAGACTTAGATCGGCTTAAGAGGAATTCCTCTTCTTTTAATGCCCGGACAAAAAGGCTGCGCCGACCAGCTTTCGGTTATTTCCTGGAGTGCCAAACCTGTAGACCAATAATCCATGTTCCTAGTGGGCCAAGTGGAAGCAATCAACAGTCTATTCATTAGTTTGAGTTTTTGGAATTCCAAGGGAACACAGCGCTTACTCTCTTTAAGCCCCAGTTCCAAAGCAGCCGAGTCATCAACAATAGAAAGAGAGTGAGAAACAATCGGATCAAGAAAGATCGAATCACTATGCATATCTTGGTGATCATTACTTTTGGTGGTCTTTCTTTTTGGTCCTCTTCCTGTTCTATTGATCAGAAGCATCCAGCAGCGCCACGCCAGTAGAAAGAGTTAAGCTACTAAGCTAAGCTGCTGTTGGGGAACTCGGTAGAAGCGATTTGCCGCTTCCGCCTCTAACGGCTTCACCTCCCTCCTATATAGAATGAAAAATGAGTCTTCTCCCACCTTTACCTACTCTCACTTTCTCGCTCCTACCGCTAGCCTTTCATTTCACCCCTTGCCACCGAAGGAATGGATGAATCGCTTGAACTCTCATCTTTCTACGATAATAGATATGATGCGATTCTCGGGTCCTTGCCTTGCTCAATGCTTCTCCATCAACTGCAGCGAAAGGAGGGCTAAAGGGTCGGGAAGGGCGATCATAATATACCGAAAGACTTTTATGTTCGGAGGGGGGTCAAGCTCCTCTTCTTAAGCCTTCGTGCTCCACATCCATGAAGCACTTCACTTTACTTGAGGAAGATAGAGCTCTGGCTTCTAGGACAGACAGGCAGCAAAGAAAGGGAAGAAAGGCAAAGGCTCTTGCTCGACTTTCCGCCCTTTCAATGATATCTATTGTGTTATTGAAGAGTCACAAAGAAAGTCGAATACATTGATCCATGTGAAGCAGACCAGAAGCCAAAGTCGACTAAAAGGGATCGGAAAGCAAGCTGAAGCCCCGTTTCAGGGGTTGACGGGATGGATGCAGCAAAGAAAGTCGAAAAGGCCTTATCCTTATCTTCTTCTTTCGAAGAGGATTCCGGATGAAACTAATAAAGAAATAGGAAACCGCAACTGCTGCTCCTGAACCTGTTCTTTCTAAGTCAGAAATGGCATTGAGCTAGTACACCTAAGAGCGGATACGAGGTATGGGATGGTTGACTTTCGAGCACGGTTCGGAGAGCACTTTTAATCCCGGTAATTCTTGTAATCGTAGGCCGTTTAGGCAAAGCGATACGACTAACCGCAAACGCCTGCCCTCGGACTCGATCATGCCAAGCTGCTAAACAAACCAGGCTACTTCCATCAAACTAGGACTCTCAAGCTTGAAAGCGATTGTGAAAGAAGATTCTAGCGGCATTCTTCCTCTTCTTCTTCTTTGCGGAGATGTGGCACATCTCATTGGCACCAAGAAGAAGGTATTGATGGATCCTGAGTGGTTTTTTGCGCATCTCATCATGGAATCATAAATATAAGAATTTTCGGAAGTCACTTTTTGAAGAAGGTCTCTAGAAAGGCCCACTCGATGAAACGAAAAAGCTTGACAAGCTGAATTACCCTTCTGATGGATGGATATTGGGTCACGGACATAGGAATACGGAATTCCAAACCTTAGGCATTTAGGAAAACAACAAGCCTTGGTGCGACCTGACTCGGAACTGGATTCACAAGACAGGCTGGATCGGTCAATTTTAGGCATGTCTATCAGGCTGGGATCCCCATTCCATCTCCTCCTCGAAGGAAGAGGCTCAAAGGCGGAAGGGATCGCCCTTGACCCCACTACTGCTCTGCTTGCTTTCCGAAGCGAGAGGAAGCGACCTTGACTCTACTTGTTTTCTAGCGATTCCTGTGTACCATAATTTAGGATTAGGACGTCGAAGATGAACTTCTGGTGACCCCTCCATTAATTCCTTTAAAGTAGTTCTCGATCTCGCAACTTGGTCATTTCATCGATTTCCCACTCCAAAAGGAAGGAGACAGTCCTCTCATAACATAACCGGAAGAGGAAGTTCAAGCTAACTCGCTTAGCCCCCAGTCCATGCCGACAATTCCACCATGTAAACTGAGAACCAGTGCACCAAAGATCTATGAGACCACAATCATTTATCCAATCCCGAAAACTAAGTGACAGCGAAAACTACATACCAAAAGGGCTCGTCCCTGACTCTTCTTTCGAGGAAGAAGCACTTTCCCGACTAAGGCCACTAAACGGCGCTATTTAACGGTCCGCAAGCTGCAAGCGGGGCAGAGTCAAGTTCACACTTAAATAAAGAAGTAGCGCGCTAGCCAGCAAGCATCAATTCAATTTCTTTCTATATTTAGATACAAGAATGTTAGACAATCGGATCATAGCGAGAAAGATGGAATCCAGTTGAGTCGGTGTCGGTATCAGGGTTTACGCAAGAGGCTCCACCCTCAACCAAACATAGACAAAGAGGGGCTGTTCCTTAGGGTGGGTTGGGAAAAATCCAGGCAATGTTGAATTGAAAAAGGATAACTTTCAATTGGATATAGACGAATGCCCTTTTTTTTTTCCTTTGACACTGGTCCCGTAAACGTGGAGCAACCACGGTGAGAATGGGCAGCCGCTGCAAGACGATCTGCTACCCTATTTCCTTGAAAGAAGGTGCCCTTTTTGAGATAAGCAGGTGGGTTGGGCCAAGGGGTGAAGGATCAAGCGCTTTGAGCTTTGCAACTAGCCTTTCCGTGGGAATTGATTCTTTCTTCACCTTCTTGTATAATATAGGATGTCCCCTCCGACCGGCGAGATGTTTGTGTTCAATATTCCCCCGGGCGATAGTTTCCGCAAAGACAATGTTCAAGACAATTGGCTTGTGAGATTCCTCCCTTGGTTCGTGATTCCCTAGGATCCATACTAATAGGTTCTTACATATCCCCTCTTTTCTTTAGTCTTGCTGTCTATCAGCCTTGTAGGACTATTCAGAAGCATCTTGTCATCAAAGCCAGTTCGCCTTCGTTCCGACAAAGAGTGTGCTGCCTTATTCTTTTTGAGCTTTGAGCTTGGTTCCTCGCAAGAGAGATTGGACACGTCCTCACTCGTTCTTTTTTCAAGATCTTTGAGCCTCTTAAGGATGCCGTAGGGATTCTTCTAACAGGTCTGTCCCTGTGCTAATAGACCCCCTCCAATCCCGGCCGGGCAAGCGACTAGTTCTCTACCCGATCCCATTCCGACTTCTGTAGGGTTTACCGGTAACAGTTTCAGCATTGCACCTCACTAGGGCGGCTTTTTCTTTTTACCAGGTTTACTATCCAAGTACCTTAGCCTTAGTTGGAAGCGAAACCAAAGAAAGCTAAGCTGCTTTTCTTTTTCCGTCTGTCTTTTTCTTCTTCGTGCTGCTCTCGAGATGGTAGTGAGGAAGGGAAATGCTTTGTCTTTCGATGTAGTTCCTTTGCTTGGGCTTCTTCCCGTGACGGAAGAAAGTAGGTGAATAATGAGAAAGGGATTTGCTCAAGCTGTTTCCATTGCGGTCGGTTCTACTGCTCTTACCACTGCTGCTGCACCCTTATCCCAACCAAGGTGGTGGTAATACAAAACCCTTCCGCTCAACAGCTATTCTGATTTCCGAAAAAGACTATCTTATGAAAGAAAGAACTTCGAAACGATCATGCCAAAGGCACTTCGAGATCAAATAAAGGCATCACATAAGGAATCGGGCAACCCCCCTCTTAACACTATTAGGTTTATTTGAAAAGCTTTCATCGCCAGGCCCTGAGGGGCCACCCCCTTATTAATTAATTTACCTACCCGATCCTATTATATAGATGAAATTCATAATCTTTTTTTGAGATGGAAGCCATTACTAAGGGTTACACGACTTTAGTGGAAATGATGATCCTGCTCCCCCTGAAAGTATCAACTACCTGAGGCTAAGGCGGATTTTTCAACGGCTGTGCTGCTAGCAATGATTATAATAGCTATGGCCTTTGCTCAAACCTACAGAAAGATAAGGCGCCTTGACTTAGCCACCTTCAGTTCCCGAATAGAAAAAATAAGGATCTCAGGTTTCAAAAGCCCTAGATATAGATGTCCGGGAAGTGCTTCCTTGCATTAAAGCACATTCCGGGAGTGAAAGGTCATAGGGCTCATAGACATTCTATATTTCCGATCTTTCCTTTATGGTAATAGCGGGATCATAGATCTCTCTTTTCAAAGTTGGCAAAGTGAGAACGCTGGTTCCGCAATAACCAAGTCAATCCAATCCTCAAGGGGAGAGGGGTCCGTATCCGTTTTGGGACTTAACTTAAGGATTTAGGGATCCCTCAAAGGACCAGATATGGGGCACTCTCCAATACCCTATCATGTCCCGAACTAGCCTTCCTTGACGGAGACAAAGATAGAGATAGCTTTCTTGCCCTATCCCGAGCTAGCCTAGAACCCTAAAACCGACTTGCCTATTTGGCTCGTAGAGAAAGCCTATTCTAGGATTCTGCCATATACGAGATTACCAGCCTTTTAGGACATACACATATAGCGAAGGAATCCAACCCCTCCTGTTACACAGGCTACAAGGGAACTCTCAACGGATGAAAGGCAATAAAAGAGGAAAAAACTTCAAGTAGATCGATCCAAACTCACAATGGAACTAGCTCGCAAAGAAGGAGCAGGAATGTCACTGGCTAACAAAAGGGGAAGCCTAATAGTCCTAATCAAAAGAAATCCTGGAAAGCAAAGGGAAAACCATCCAATTCCCTAGTGTAACAATCCCTTATTGTATATAAGAGCTCAACTTTCTTGTAATTGTATATTTGAGCTATGAGCTATTCCCCTCCTGGGACAATGGCAATAGCAAAAAAGGCCCTAGAAACTACTCCTACACCTCCTGGCCGGGAACTCCCAAGAGAACTCACACTCACAGGAAAAAGAGACAGCTGGATTGGGGACTGCTACTAGAGAAAGAACCCCATATAAAAGGACCATTCCAACTGCATCTATCCCAATGGCTGGACTGGCTGGAACAGAACTCAGCTGTACATATGCTCTATATTATCAATCTATCTTACACTGTCTTGCCTACTCGCTTGCCCGAGAAGAGAATCAGCTATCCCAGAGACGACTACTATAAGTATTTTCCAGGGACTTCCACTCAAACTCAAACACCAGGGACTGGTATGAAGACTGGTGGAAAGCGGAATAGCGATACGGGGACTTCACCTATTGATACCGGGACTACTGTTACGTGGAATACGTATACAGGGACTCCAACTCAATCCCCATCGAAAGGAACTGCAAATGTATTCAAGGGAGCTCGTACTCCAACAGTACAACATTTTTAGATTGGCAGGATTAAGTAGAAAGCATTATTGTAGAAGGTTCCCCCAAAAAATAGATAAGGGATCTTGCCCTATAACCTAGTGAATAGGGAAGAACAGATCCAATATGTCTAGTTAAAAGCCTTTCTTTCCTTTGCGGCCTGGGAGTGAACTAAGCACCAATCGGAATGCCTAGCGCGCTTGCCTTGTCTTGTTTGCTTGGGTTAATGGAATAGGAACTGACACAGCTTGATTGCAATAAGGATCACTCCTAAATGCAGCCGTTCTCTTATATACGATGATACCACCAGACGCGCATTCCTTGGGATCAGAAGGAAGACTCTCCCTGTGCGTGCTACTGCTCTAAGGCTTTCAATAATGAATTGGATGGCATGCTTTCGACGTGCTGTGATGAGAGGTGCCTTAGTCTTCTTCTTTTTGATTTGAGTTCCGGCTCGGGGCTAGAGAAAAAGAGAAAAGAAAAGCTATTCCTGATTCTTGATAGTACGCACATCCCTAATGGAATGGCCTAGCTTTGCTTCTTCCTCTCTAGGCTTAGGCTTTCACGGGAGCTCTCTCTTCTTTCTTGTTGATGCCATTTTGGCATTCCTCCTGTTCAACTGTGGCTAATCTCTGCGAAGGTTCGCAGGAATATGCTCTTTTCCTTTAGCCTGGCACTTGCCATTTCATCAGCTGCTGTTAGCTCTCCAGGTAGCGACGGAACTTAGGGATTAACTGATTTAGAAGTTTTTCCCAGCTAAAGGCACCGATCTGACTGATTTAGAAAGCTAAAACAGAGAAGGAACACCCGGTTCAATATGGTTTGCTGATACAGAATCCGTTGCTATTGGACTTGGCAAGTAAGCCCAGAAGGAAGAAGTCGTAGCTGCTACCGCTCCGTGGGCTTCTTCGTCTTAGTCTGCTCGAAAGGAAAGCGAGTTCTTCCTTTTCCTTTAATTTAATAAGATAAGGCAATTTCCCCAGGAAGAGAAGGGAATCTACGGAAAGCTACTCTTCAATAGTATATGTCGCAAATCCTATCTTTGGAGTGACCATGAACACACTACTTGAGACCCTTCTTTCGTGAGACAGGTGTGATTCCGCTTTCACTAATAAACAGACCGGACAAGGCATTCTTGCAGTAAGAGTGTTTTCTTCCTTTATTGATTCCTGTCCTTCTCTCAGGGCATTCTCTGCATCAACAATTTCACTTCCTTGCCCTATTCTTTCCCTTCAAAGAGCTCCTTATGTGCATTTCTGCCTGACAGCAAGCATTCCATCTTACAGTAATCCCTTCCTTCTTCTACTTGAAAAATTCCTCCCGAAGACCCTATTGACCGGATTGATTTGTCCACTTCGACTTCTCTCTTTCCTGTCGACTTCTTCGACTATGGATTTCGAGGTACTAGAGTCCGACTTCCCTGTGTTAAGCATATAGCCATTCCTTTCCTAAAGAGGGGATTCGTACTAAGAGCGGTTATTCCGAAAACAGCTTATTCTTTCAAACAGCCGATTCGTGAGCACAGACGATTTGATAACAGAGGATTTCCTTGACTCATTCTAACGGTATAAAAGGGGATCCTCGGTGTCAAACAGACGAAGAGTTCGCCGGTCGGGCTTACTTATTCTGTAGGCGGGTTGCCTCCTCTTAGTAGACCCTTTTTTAATCCCCTTATGTTTAGGAAAGGAAAGACGAATAGCTTCAAAGCTTCCTTGGGGTGATAACAGAAGAGAATCTTGGCTACTCACCTCCTAGCTTCCCTTCTTTGAAATCTAGATCTTCTGTTTAGCGAATCTGGAATAAGGAAGCAAGAAAGCAAACAGGAGTGGTGCAGCAGGGGAGAGTCACAGATTCCCTTTTTCTTAGGGCCAGAAGTTCGGTCCAAATGCTTTTTTTCTTGCATGGGACACCCGGGCGGAGATCTAAGTGCGAAAGAAACTGGCAAACAGCCGCCTCGGGGTTACCACGCTTCCATCAGCTCGCTCGCCATTTTTTAGTTCGGAGGGCTAAATACAAAATGTTGAATTGTCACTCTGGGGGATGGCGGAAGCTAAAGCGCTACAGACAGCTCCTTTTTTCCTTTTTTTATAGGGCATTAGGTCGGATTGCTGCATACTTATAACTCTCTTCCCATACTGCTTGTACGGAGTCTTTCTCGACCATATTGGACATCCGACAAATATGTATATTAATAATGGCCCAAAGCTTTAATTTCATTTCCCGGGAATGAAGCAACATAGAAAGACCCTTATTTCAGGGTTGTTCGAAGGTAGGGGACAAGCTCAGCTCAACTCTAGAATGCTCTGCAAAGAGCAATATACGCACATTTAACGCAACGCGCTTCAAGCAGTGAGGGTCGGTCACAGGAAAAACCTTGCTCCTGCCTATCATCATTATTCGTTAAGAGCCGAGGATTCCTGGTGCAACAAAGGGAGATCTTTTGTCAAGGATTGCAGCAGGCTATGATACCGATCAAAGACGGGTAAGTATAGCTCACAAGCAACTATAGGAGTTCAAATCTCCTTTGATTAATATGTTCGGTAGCCGTTATCAAAAGATTGGATTGCCACATGCGGCTTAGTCGGGGTCTGCTTGGAGTTCCGGTTGAGAGGCCGATCAAGGGGCTTTCTTTCGATCTTGATGTGAAACCTTACCTTCTTGATGATTTACGAGATCGGAGTAACAGCATCATAGAAAGAAGAGTAGCTGAACCGAGACCTAAAGCTGAACCGCTGAAGGAACCTCTTTCCGCAAGTACGCTTTTCAAGCTTTTTCCTTACGCACACGCAAAACTCTCTTTTTGGCTTTTCACTGAAACTAACACGCCTAAACATAAGGTAGGTGCTTTCACTCCGCTTTTTAGTTCGACATTCCCTTTCGCTTTCTCTTCCGGATACAGGCTTAGATAAAAATCCTTCTTGTGCGGGATGAGATTGACCAGAGACTGGGAGTAGTCGTCATCTTTGTCCATAGTAGTCATCCAGCCAGCAAGGGAAAGACAACTTAGCGCAGTGGAATAGGAAAGAGAGCGTCGAGCACAGCTTTCGTGTCACCAGCAATCCTTTTTCTTCGTTTATTGGGAGACTGAAAAAGGCGCTTACAGTGGGGTGAGAAAGAAAGACTGACTCGAGGGGAGAAGGAATAGTCTATGAAAGAGATAGTCTTAGTACACCCGAAGGAAGAGGGAAAGCTTTTAGGCCTAGTAGCACGGTTGAAGTCCAATCCGTGTGAGTATGAGTGCCAGCCAAGCCGCTTTCAAGCTCTCCAACGCTAGCAATGCAGTAAGGGTTCATTCCAAGCGAACCAGTAGCAAAGCGGTTGAAAGCAGCTAATGTATCAACTAGCGGTATCAGTCCTGGTATTCCGGGCAAGCCAGTCGGTGGTAGTAATTCCGGTGCTTCTAGTGACTTTCTTGCCTGTCTCCTGTCTGTTTACGAATCGGATGTGGGAATTTTATATGATAGAGATCGGTCTTATCAAGCCCCTTCTACTATAAAGGCTTGTTGAGAGGGAAGATTTTCTATCCTTAACAATAGTATAGTAAGGGCATTCCTTTGAAAGCGAAGCAGTACAGTAGCAGTCCAAGGAAAGCAATTCGGTCGGTGCGGGAAAGCAAGCAAGCCAATCAGTGAGTCATTCCAATCAGTCCTTGCATTCCGGGCAAGCCAGTACGGTACCAATGCTTTATCTTTATGGTTTATAGATAGTAAGTAGTGAGCCAGTCAAGTAAGGCAGTCTCTGTCCCTGGTTGTTAGCAGGCGAAGGAAGTTTTCACTGTTCACAGTGCTATCGATCCCGAATTGGACCTTTTCTCTTTGATCGAAAAAAGCTCTCGTTTGAGAAAAGACCGTCAAATTGGCATAAAAAGAAAGATATTAATTATAAGAAATCCCCGATTGGCCTATTCATCACATCGCCTAGGGCAAAAGAATTGGGTGGACTGACTTCCCTAAGGTAAGATTCTGAGTAGAAAGCTAGGGCTTGGCTCGATGGAATGCCTGCACTGAATGGAATGACTGAGCGCAGGGAGACATCCGACTTGCAACCTAGGACCGAAGACAGGCCGATGAAACTGACCCCTGGGACCGCAGGAAAGGACTTGACTGAATTGCTTGCATGGGAAGAAAGCCCTATCAAGTAAAGGGGCAAGATCCTTCCATGGCCAGAGACAGAGACAGGCATTCCTACTTTCACTCGAGCAGCGGATATGAGACCAGTAAGAGCGGATTCAAGACTTTCAACCTTCAGCTTGGCACCTTTGGTTCGTACTCACACTCGCACTCGCACTGACCGATAGTATGAATAAGAAAGTACCTCTTAACTAGCCATAGGCTATCCTAAGAACGATCTCTATAATAAGGAGTACCCTCACTCACAGGGGATTCGATAAGAGCCTATTCGTTCACATCCGATTCGATAGCACTTGCAAGAGACTGGATGAATGACTGAACGAAGGCACAGGCACACTGGAGTTTTAAGCTTCTCCACTAATGGTTGATTTGACGGGTAGATTGAATCTGGTCAGACAAAAGGAGAGTTGAAGATGGAATCGGATCAGACAAAAGTTGAAGATGGAATCGGGCATGTAAGACAGACAGATAGATTAGGCTCACAGGCCTAAGAGAGGCAACTTCTTCCATTGATCCGAACTCACCAAACCCTATTTCTCCGGAACTGATACACTCTTGGATCAGTACAGTCAGGCTGAGTCGCTTGATGAGCTATACGAAATCACGATAAAGCTTGATGAGCTCCTGAAGTCGAAAAGAAAGATAATAGCAGGCAGTGCACCTTTGCCTTCGGTCAGCATACTCCAAGGTGAGTAACAAATAGTCATTCCCAACCTCCATTGTTATAGCTTTGAAGCCTATAGCTCTAGTACCAGACCGGTTTTCTAATTACGTAGAAAGTCTCTGTCTCGTCTTTATTGCTCTTCGCCAACCCCCTTTCCTTCTTACCAAGCTTAGAATGATCATTTCTTCGATATTGAATACCTTATTGACTTTGAGACTACTACTAGCAACGAAGCTCAACCTGACTCGACCAGTCTACAACTTCGAAAGCAGGGGAGCGGAGATCTTTCTTTAAATCATTCCGAAGTCGAAGGGGGGTAAGATCCTTGCCGAATCGAAGTTATTCATTTCATTCGCTACTGGAGCCCGTTTCTTTACTATTACTATTCAAGACGAAAACAGGATTGAATCGAATACGGAAAGGTCATGGGGCTAGAACCCCTTATTGGCTAGGGCACCGGACTGAGGTATGAAATGAAGGACGAGTTTCACTCGCTTCGGGCTCAAGCTTAGATAGAAGAGTCCAATGAGTCCACTAGTCCATCAATGGAAATTCGATAGAAAGCTCAAGCTGAGAAAGTCACAATCCATTGAATAAGATCGGCTCAAGGTGAGAGCTCAAAAAAGAAAGAAAAGAAGTAGCTCACCTCAGCCTGAAACTTCTAATAGATAGAGTTGGAGTACGTAGTGAGAGTCAAGGTCAAGGTTGATTGATGAGTTCAGTGGACAGAACGATCGATGTGAGGCCTAGGTCAAGGCAGGAAGTTAAAGTGTGACTTCCCCCGTAGTTGGGGGCGGGGGTTAAGCGTCCGATTCGACAATGAACACTAAATGAAACAGGCAAATCAAAGAAGTTTCTCACCCGCCTACGATTGATTGGAGACTTATTCAGTAGGTCCTCCTTCCCTACGGAATTGAATTCCAGGGCGTCTTGCTTAGATCGCATTTTATTTCCCTTACTCCTGAATAGTGAAAGATTCTCCTTCGGACCCTCACCTCAATAGTGATCTTACTAGCCCACGGAACTAATCATATCAGAGTAAGCAAGTTACCTCAAAAGAGAGTAATGCTTATAGGAGGTCTATCTCCCTTCTGTCATGCCCTTCCCTTTTCGCACTGACTGCCCTTTCCTTGCTGCTCGCGCTAAAGCAATTGTAGCAAGTAGGAGAAGAATGCCGACGGCATTCCATGTGTGGAACTTTCGGAATAGAATAGGCTCAATGACTTTGCCTGCTTTCTTGCTTGCCCCGCTCTCCTTAGAAGCGTTGGTTGAACCGCTATCCTTATTCGTTGGTTGAACCGCTGGACTCTATCTCCGTTGATTACTATTGGATTGAGCTATAGAAGCTATTTGACCTACGTGAACACTTCAGCTAGAAAGACAGTATTGATAATTCAATACATTCTATTGACAAAGACAGGAAAGACATGCTGTCATATTCGAAATAATAATAAACGCTCGTTCCCATCCTGATGCATTCTACGCCTGATCTCTCGATCATTGCTACCAATAGATGATCTAGTAAGACAAAGCCTTGAACCGGGTAACCCGTCATGGGAAACCACCTTGGTAGCTTTGCCCTCTCACAGAGCCATCGGTATCCCTGATAGAAAGAATCAAACGTCGAATGGTCCGAATGAATGCTACATCAAGAGCCGAGTTGACTTCACTCCCGGTGACCTGCCGTCGTAACAGCACTGTGGGCGGAAGTTACTATGTGATCACGGCTTCCGACACAGCATTCATCCAGACAAGCCCCTTACCTTAAGGCTTTTCGAGTAGAGAAAGGTGGAAAATCTTTTCTAGGAGGGCAATCATTGAGTGAAAAAACGTTTATATAATATGTAAATACCTGGTCGATACCATATCTCAAAACAGGAGAAGCAGACTGATCGTACAGGTCGATACCATATCTCAATCTAGCCTGATCTACGACCACCCTCTACAGCACCGAATCCGACAGTGGAAGATAGAAGAGTCCCGTTCAACCTCCTTCCAAGATTTGATGATTCTATACCAGCTTACCAAACTAACAATTTCTCGTTCTATTGGATCGTTGTGAGTCCCGTTGACTGAGATTGGTTCACTCCGTCCTGCCTTGACTGCTTGACTTCTTCTTCTGTGCGAAGGAAAAGCAACCTGAAGCTAGCATCCCGTGCCTACGGTTGATAGCCCCTGCTTTAAACCGGCCTTAAGTGAGCAACAAGTCGTTCTATTCGAATGTCGTTAAAGCGCCTATTTTCATGCTGATTATTCTCATGTCTTTGACCGATGGGATGGTACAACCGCCTCAAACAAGTGATCAAATGAGAAACTTAGCTTACGCTTACAACCTAGCCTGAGATTCGATCTTTCTCATTCACTGCCGTCACCTTCCCTATTGAAATTCTCATGTCGGGGCCTCGACTATACAAGAGAGGTAGTATTTCAAAAGGTTGATTGCTAATAACCGAAGGGCTTCATAGCTTAGTCCGTCCGCGCAGTGAGTGGGTCAATCTCCCTCCTATTAGCAGGAGTCATATCTGATTGCTAGAAGAAGAGCCTTTACTTTCTTTTTTTCGAGGGGCGACCTGCCCTTCAAAAAGTCTATCCTACTCTTTTTATTGAATGTTCGAATCCTGCCCTTCCGCTGGTAATCAACCCGACCTTCGAATCCGAGGGATCCCTCACCTTACTCCATAGGGCCCCTATCAAGCTGCACTTTGCCTTGAAGCAAGCAAAAGATACGGTACACGCGCGTACCCTTCGGGCCATCAAGCAAAAGAAGAACAACTCCCCTTTCCGCTACGATATAAGTAGCCAACTCCTGCCTCCCTTCCCGCAGAAGAAGGGTCCTCTCAAAACAAATAACTAAGGAAAAAGTTTTTCCAAGGGACGGAGAGGAGGCTTTCGAGAAGGAGGAAAACAAACTCTTCTTTCTGGCTTTCCGATTCTATCTCTTTCGAAGGCACTTTTCCAACCTGCGAACCGTGCGAGCGAAGAGTACGATATAATGTTAATTGAGAAGAGAATGGCCCTATAGAGCCCCATGTTGTAACGTAAAGGGGGGAGTTCCCGACGACGAGTGACTATAGGAGCTAAGGAACATAGGCCAGAGGTGAAGGTGACGGCAGGTTCGATTACGGGGAAGTGTCTACTAAGAAATTCTGCTTTTCTTATGCGGAGGGAAAGCAAAAGGCCAGTTCAGAAACAGAGGAGCTTAAGTCACCCAAGGAAACCGAAGGCTCTGAAAGAGTAGCGGACGAGTGACGAAAGAGAAAGAGAGGTTACAGGCGAATAAAGCAGCATCATTGTTTAATAGTTTCTAGCCGGAGGACCGTCGATCATAGCATAGAGCATAGGCCATAGACAAGCGGGAGGACCATTGCTTAGTGGAGTGTCTTTGGGAAGGTTATCAACTTTCAGGCTGGGCAGGATAGACTGTTCCTTGTGGTGTGCAAGTTCTGATTCTTACTACAATGACTCCGAAAACGAGGTTCTGGAAGACCTATCTATTGTAGTGGCAGGCTTGGAAGCGGACTTGGAAGCAGCAAGATACGGCTCAGCCAAAAAGCCGTATCTTGCTCCTCTGATTCTCGAGTTAGTTAACTTTCCCTAGGGAGTGAGTCTGAGCCCCGGTGTTCTCTCTCTTCCCTTGCTTTTTTGTAGTGAGCTCCCTTTCTTTAGAATATTATTGGATCCAATGAGCCAGAGTTTTGTGGTATGCCCAATTTGATCCAGTAAGGAGTCGTTAGTACTGTCGAGGCCAACATTCTCTTCTTCCGAATCAGGCCGACACATAGTGTTGGAATGGGGATCAACACCACTGAAAGCGATTCCTTTAGGTATCCTGGGCTTAGTTGGCTGCCCAGTCGAATTTCCTGCAATAATAGTAAATCTGATGTTGTTCTACTCTCCTTCTTCTTCTTCTCTCTATTCCCTAAGCCTCTAATGTTCCAGGAGAAGTTTCTTCATAAGATAACCGGTTCATCCTGACCCGGGTCTGTCTTTTTTGTCTCTTTGGTAACGTAGAGGGCAATTTCGATGTATCAGTCGGAATCACTAGCCATTTCGACCGATCCTCTTCCTCCTCATTTCTGGTTGGGAATGAGTTTTCACTGACTCACTTTCTGATTGCGAGTTTCTCAGTTCCGAGTGGACTCGCTTACCTTTGTCAATCATTTTGTCTTCCTTATTGTAGAATGTAGAGTAGATCTTCTTGTAACATTTCACTTTGGTCATTCTGAATTGTATCATGGATAGAGTGGATTTCAACCTCCCTCTGGTTCGTATGTTGCTGGTTTGTTGCTGTCCGACCACCGCGTTGATAGGTCTGTGTCACCTCCCTAGGTTGGCTTCCCCTCTGTGTCAACGGAACATCTAAATCCCCCCTTATATTATGGGATTCTGTTCCAGTTGTTGAGACTCAACAATCGTTCTTTCTTCCATGGCTACAGTCTGATCAGGTTCACTTCCGTCTGATTGGAATTTCGTTGGATGGGTTGGTTCTGTTTAGGACAGCATCTCCTGGCCGTATTCGTGACAACGGTTGCACTGGAACGGTAGCTGTTCATAGTCCAAAGCCTGTGTGTGCTGCATCATTGAACCCCTTTCTCCAACTAGGAGTTGTCAAATCGATTGGGAGCCTCCTGTATGTCGAGTTCTACACAAATATGTGCACAAGCTTTTTTTGCCCATGTAGCTGTCGCTTCAGATATCTTGAGGAAACGGTTTCCTATGAGCCGGAATTCTTTATTAGAAATGGTAATTTCACCCGGGAAGTATGTCGGTCTTTCTTGTCTGGAATCAAAGCACAAATCCCATAGCTGTATAGTGAGGCCCGCGTTCCCCATGAACAACCCCTGTATAAAATCTTGTCCAGAACGGCCCTCATTCAAAGACTAAATCCTACCCATGTTCAAAGGCAGGACTATCGTCGTGTAGGACCACGCGCGGGACATAGATAAAGCAACCAACCCTTCATATCAGGCCTTTCTTTAGTTATCAACTGTTCCCGCCCCGCGATCAAACTGCAGATCATATTGAGCGCTGCTAATATGAGTTGACGTACGTCTGGCTAACCCGGGTCTTCTATAGACGTTCTTTAGATAGATCAAGAAAGGCAGTAAGTAAGTAAGAAAGTAGGTCATGGAAAGTGTGGATTAATCAAGAAACTCTTTCTACTTAGCTCGTCAAGCTCAGTTCAGTCAGTCAAGTAGTTCGGGTGTCGGTACTCAGGGGCACGCTTTGAGAAATTCCCTCTTTCTTGTAGCTTTGGCTACTGAACTTATGAACAGAAGAGCCTTAAGCCGCAGAGAGAACTCTTTGTTCCGTCTTTCGGGTTGTAGGGCGTAGGGAGTAGGCGAGTCAGTCTAGTCCTTGAGTAGAGCTAGTTAAAGTAGGAAACACGTTCAGCTCAAGCGTCTTAGGGTTTTTGTGCCAGTACTCTTGGTCTTGTCGTAGAAAGTATTTGTTGCTTTCCGGTAGTCGTAGTCCAATTCTTCTTTCTTTCTCGGGCAATGAAAGATTTGAATCTGAAGTCAGGAAGGAGGAATCCAATACCAAAACCTGCTTGCTTAGAGAATCAAACAAAATTATTCCAGCGCTCTCCGAAAGTACCAGTTGCGGTAAGCAGTTCGTTCTACTCGCTTGGGATTTCAAAAAGTCTTCCTTCTTTCCGTTTGGTTAGCGGTCAGTAGTCACTAGAGCCCACGGCAGGTGCCGCAGAAAGAGAGATTCAGTTCGCACCGTCAAGCGCTAGTTAAAGTCAGTTTCGGTTAGCGGGACAGCTGGAAGTCGAGGGTGACTTTCAAGCAATAAGTAGGCGCAGTTGGAAAGCGATGCGCTCAAGCTTAGGATAGAAAATATCACGACACTCACTTTCGGCTATCAGTTAGAAGAGAAGGCACTTGCTTAGCAGGCGTACGAGAAAAGAATCTTGTTTTGGTTACCGGTAAGAGGGAGCTTTAGCTACCGATCAAGCAAGTCAAGCTGATCGTGAATCAAATAAATCTTTCTTTCTAGGGAAGGGGGTAGCAATCTTTCTCATACCGTTCTTTCAAGTGAGCCCCTCTGTCTCTTTTTGTTCCAGTTTTTGGTGTGAGCGGTTCAGAAGAAACCTACTTTCCGGGGGACGGTACTTTTGTGCCGGTAGCTAGGCTGATCAGAGAAACTAAACCGGAAGCTGAGGGAAGCCGAGAACACAGGAAGAAATTCCTTCGTCAATAAGCTCGTCAGTGAATCCCGTTAGTAGAGCCAGTCTGTCTAGCCCACTAAGGTTAGCTCTAAAGGGAGGCTCGTAGAAAAAACCTTTCTTTCACCCTTTGCTTTCTTTATAGAATAGAAAAAAGCGCTTAGTAACCGGTTAGCCTTTTGGCTCTTTCTGCCCATTGCTACCCCGGTTCCCCGTCCAGCCCTGGGCAGCAAGGACCTAGCCGTTATGCAAGAGACCCACCCAGCTCATCGTTGATATCACCGATAGTGAGGTTTGTGTCAGAATGATCCCGGCCGGGTTCGTTCCCGCGCGCGGAATATCATAAAGGAGGAGAACCCTATCCTCCTTCCCGGACCGTAAACCGGCCGACTGGTGATCGGAAAGACTACTTATCGAGAGCTCGTTTCCTATGGGCGGGCAGGCGTCTACAGGGAAAGACTTTGTTTTTTGCAAAGCCCCTTCCTCCTCATTTCATTTTTTTTTTTAATTAAACTTTTTAAAAGGAGAGATAGGCCATCACCCGCAGGTAAGGAGCATCACACGGACCGTGAACTTACAAGTCGAATGGAACAAACTGAAGCTTCCCCATGCCCTTTCACATGCATCTACTTGAAAATAGCCAGCTCCGAAGGAAAAGCTAGTATCCGTCTCGTATCCACTGCGAGAAGAGAAGAGCCAGTGAAGCTTCCTTCCGTATATCTGCATGCTAATGGTTCCTCACGACGGACAAGCTGTCTGCAAGAAGACGAACGCTTGCTTCCTGCCTGCTTGTTTCACGGGCAGGTCTGTCTGTCTATCTAATGCGATAGGGATGGCCAGCGTTGGTGTCGTCACTTGGACTGCCTAAACTAAAGCCCTTGTGGTGTTCACTAGCCATCGATGCAGACCTGTCACCACACGTGGGAGTAGTACTTGAGCTTCAAAACATTGGATGGATCGTGACCCTACGACCCCCTCGGGGGGGCGAGAAAGACGAGGTTGCCATGTCTTCTCTGCAAGTGGACAAGAAGACGAGACACCGGGAACACACGCATGGTGCTTCCCAGGGTGTAACCCCAACTACAGCTCTGATGATGACCTCAAGAAAGGCTTCGCTTACAGCGCCTTGGGTGTACGAGCACTGTGGAATCCAAACTACGATACACTCTCCGGCCTCGGTGGAATCCACAACAATCGACGTTTGAATCCAGTCCACCATATTAAGTGCCACGACACGCACGAGGTGACCATCCGGCTCCTCCATCACTGTAGTAGCGTCCAGGCGCCCCTCATCTGCTCCACTTGTTTCCTTGTTCTGTTCACTCACGTCACTTCCAATTCACCGCTTGGCGTATTGTATTGCTCGCTCGTTTACGAGGTCACTCTACACCCGACACCCGGGTTGTTCCCTTTCGAGAAAGAGGCATGACCTTCGCTTACGAAGCGAGAGCCTCACTCACCAAGCGGTGCCCGGATGGGCATGGGATTCAAAGGTTTCGCTCCGGAGGAGACTAGCTCGTTCCGCCTCCTCACGCTTGGCTTAATTTTGATCCCTCCACTACACGCGTGAGAGGCGAGCTCGCTGGTGCTCATTGAAAAGTCCAATCTCCCGCTTGCAGCGCCTCAGTTGACCATTCAGGCCCTCGACAACATTCCGCTGATACCGATATTGGTGTGGTTTACATTCCCGATCCGCTTAGCTACCTGCGCAGATGAGGGGCACACCCTCCAGAATTCAGACTCAAGTCCGCAGCAGAAGAGCACACCCGTCCTCGTCCTCAGAACACATGTTTTCACGTTCATGGATTTAACCTTCGTAGATTGTAGCACCATGAGATCAACGCTTTCATGGTTTTCACACCAACTACAGCGAAAGGAGGTCCTTAAAGAACTAACAAAGGGCTGTCGAACGACTCGAGTTCACCTTGGCGCGGCATGTCGCGAATATAGTCCCTTCTGCCCCGCCCGCATAATGGGATCTTCCAAAAAAAAGGCTTCTCCTATACAATCTGTAGAGCGTGGGGTCGTCCACGTACCCCCCGGCCCGAAGAGGTTGCCTTCTCGTCTACGGAAAAGGAAAGCGTCGGTTCGCCTTCTGCAACATCGACATGGCATAGCGCCAACGTGATTAGCGTGAAGAAGAGAATGCGTTCTGACCCTCCTGTGCGATAAAAAAAAAAAGAGGAAATGCTCTACCTCTTGTTGTGCACTGGTCGAAACGAGCAAGGGGAATCCGGGCGAAGATGGAATCCACAGTATTTTCTTCACCGGGTCCAAACTCTCTGTTGAGGAGCTTCAGTGTCACGAAAAAGATGAAGCGCTCCATCCTTTTGGAATCTCGGATTGGGAAATCAGTGCTCCGATCTCTAAAGGCCTGCCCCAATTCAACACAAGTTACGAGCACAACCTGGCGTGGTGAGGCGGCGTCCCCAAGGTCGATGACTTCCGCCGGACTCGCAGGGTGACAGTTTGGGCGCCAACTAAGGATCCAACCCATTGTGATTGTTAGACGCTCAGACGCATATGATGAAAGGAGGGTCATGGTACAGTACAGAGCTCCACGGTATATGTTCGTGGACGCATTCTGTACTCACCGGGAAGGGGTTGTCCAGCAAACAGAAAGTCACCCCACTGATGACGATCCGAAGGATTTCGGCTGCTCCCCGAAGGAAACGTCGAAGCCTGGGGCTGGGAGACCACCGAACACGCATCGTGGAGACGAGCTCGCGGGCACGACGCTGGGAAACGGAACACTCACTCCAGAAGAGCGGGCGAAAACACTCTTCGAGAGTCAGTGACCTCCACAACAATCAGCTACGTTACTTAGAAGTTCCAAGAAGTCACTGACTCCCTTCGGTTATGCTGTGAAGTAGTCTTTTTTTTAACAGTAATCTAATTTCGTTTCGAAAGTACTGGCCACGACAAATACGTTTTTGAGCAACAGAACTGACTCGACAAAACTAGATATAGTTCACCTAATGAATAAGTATAAAAAAACTACGTTGTGAAGACCCACGTGTCTGGCGAGTTACCGAAGTAGCAACACGGGCAAACAGTGGTGATCCCACCTTCCCTTCAGACTTCCCTTGCTTTCGCCTAGCTGTCTATTGAGTCGACTACTTCGGGTAGGGAGTGAATATTCGATTTATTTCATTCTGGTTTCGACCCTTGATCCTGTCGAGCCACCCCTCCCGACAATTCCTCATTTATCGATTTTATGCCAGCTGGTATGTCGGGTAAGAACGTCTCCAAAACTAAATCTTCATCGTCCCCTGCATCGTCTAGGACACTCCAAAACCTGAAAATGATCACGGGTAGGAGTGAAGTGATAAGAGGCAAAGGATTTGGTCGAAACCGATCGAGTCTCGACTTAATAAAGTACCATCAAACAAGCGATGCTATACACGACATATACATAAAGATAGCGGTAACAAGACTTTCATGATCTTTTTCCTGATGAGAGGAAGACGCTATAGTATCATCTCAATCCCACATGAAAAAAAACCTAAATCAAAAAAGAAAGAAGAGAAATTTGGCCATGTTTCCCGAGAGAGGCCGCCTTCTCTCAGGCCAGCAGTCTTCTACTTCTAGTCGACTGCTCTATGACGGGCTTCCCTGTTTCCTGGGCTCTGCTCGCTCGTCTACGCTCCGACCAAGCAAGTCATAATTGAAAAACGATGTTTCCTTGACCGAGTCGTAAAAAAAAAAAAAGGCAATCAATCAGCTCAAAATAGATCAAAAAATTTATCAAGATCTAGATGGATCCCTATCTTTATCTCTATCCACGGAGATACCTATCTATATGGAGAGAGATCTATCTATGAATCGATCTAGACTATCCTCTATCCGGATAGATATGTCCCTATGAGCGACTACGCCGATCTTTTCTTATATGTTTTGGCCACGTCCGTTTCCGCTCCGAAGAGGAAGGTTTGGATCTTTCAATCTTATGTCGTGAGGGATGTGACCTATGTTAGGTCCATAAGATACCACAGCTTTTGGTGTTCTATGATTCACCTCCGAATAATGAGTAGGTAGTTCGATCCTTTTGATTCTTCTCTTCCTAGTAAACTGATGGGGGGATCCGGAGCAATAGGTCGAATTACTATATAAAGAAGAGTTTTTAACTAAAGGACTTATTGTTCGAGTGGGAAGATTTCGGTTTTTCTCGTTCCTTCTCTTCGATAAGAATACGAATTTGAAATGATACAAATTCCTCTTCATTCTGTTGTGCTCAGCGAAGGAACTGCCTAAGCATACTTTTTCGGATCCAAACTTCTTTGTTCTTTCTAAGTCTTCTTCTTGCATAGAAGAACGCAACTGTTGCAAAAACCGGGATTTGAGTAGTAGGCGGCACCCCCTCTTAGTTTTGAGTAGGCGGAACCATTCTGTTTTGGTTCTTCTCCACATTCTTACCAGGAATTTGCCTATTATTTTTTCAACTGATATGTCGATATAGAAAGATCTCCTTATTTCTTCACCGCAGGTTCTCGCGTCATTTTCTTGAAAAGATATTAGATCACCGTGGGACACTTTCAAATGAGTAATGCTTACCATTCCATTATTCACACAAACCCTTCGATGACTTATCGGCTGCCTTGCTTGAGGAATAGTTTCACGAAAATGGAGACGAACCGGAATAACGTCCGATCTTGTTTCTGGATTGAGTGGAAAAGGGATATATGAAGTTCGTTCTGTTCCTCTGTGCATCTCTGTGATGGGTAAATCCCCATGAAAAAGGGGCAACTTTCGTGTAGTTTGTGATTTGATGTAACTGTTTAGATTTTGTCTCGGATAAATCTTTCTCTTAATAGATCTCTTCTTGTTCCTCAATCTTCGGAGAATGCGGCGTTGTATTATTGTAAGTTCTCTGTTCCGAACATTTCCTGGAAGTGGACGACAAGTTTTAAATCTTAATGCAGGCAAGGCATATCTCGTTGAATCAGTCTTTTTCGCCACATCGCGTATAACGGGAATCGAACCCCCTCTGCTGCTGGCGGGCGGATGGAGAATTTCCTACTTCGAGCCATACCCGCCGGGCCGGGTGTAATGAATATAGATCTCCCGCCAGCAGTCTTCTCTTCCTATCACTTCACTTCGTTCGAGAGATCTGATCTCTTCGGACCTCACCGGGCCGGGCGAAGGGGAAGGGGTGGGTGGTCCGGGAACAGCAACGGGAGAGGGCTCGTAGCCCCCCCTCTCCCTCTTGCCCACGCCTATTTGTTCCCCGGGCCCCGGAGAGATGCGGAACTCTTTTTTTGAAGAAAAAGATGAATAGATAGGGCCGTGATACATTCCGGAATATTGTAGGGTAAATAGACTCTTTTCGTCCCCTTTTCGATGCCCGCCGGAGGACCTATGTGAATGTTTTGGAATGGGGATGTTCGCCTTTTGTAACAAGTAGACCCACGATACGGACTAATAGATGTTCCTACTGTTACCCGTAAGTAAGATCTATTCATATAAAGTAAGTCCCCCACGGCACGGCTTCTCACTTTTCATGAATGTGTCTCCCCCTCTGCTTATTAGAGTTTGACCCGCCTTTGACTCTGCTTGCTTCTGACTCCCTATGAGCCGTTTTACGACCTGACTTTTTCGGAGGGTCGGCGGGACATGGGAGCCTCAGCTCATGCATCGGTTTACCGAAATCACCCCCGCTATCCCACTTCCTCAAAAGGCGAGCTGCCCTAAAACTAATAGGCCCTAAGAGGGCTGTTCGCCTTTATATTATACATTAGCCCTAAAGTAGGTAGCCCCGAAAGCCTCACTCATAAGTTGCCGGGGTTGAAAATGGAAAAGGCAGATGGGCCGTCGAGTAATGGGAACGAGGAAAAGTCGTTATTTGATAGTTTGGAACAGAGATGCGAACGGAGGCCCGCCTCCACTCCCCTTTCTCCTCCAACCCACTTCTAGATAGGCCTATACCTAGCCTAGAGCTGGGGGCCTCAAAACAGATCAAGCAGGAGTTTCAGTCAGAATCACTCTACTGTGCCGCCGATCTATTGATTCCATTCATTGCCAAAAACAAGGTGGCTTGCTTTCTTTCAAGCCACACTGGAAGGGAGGGAGGTGTCGGCCTCTCTTAAGGCGGCGGCTAGGGTGGGTTGGGTCTTTGACTTTGACCGCCGCTTCGGTAGCCAAAGAATCCTACGCAATCCTAGAGCTTTATATTTATTTATTTATTTATATATATATGCATAAGTGGTCGTTTTACCGCGCTGACTTAAAAAAAAAAAATAGACAAGATAAAAGACAGGTATTTTACTAGCGAGGATGTGGCCCCGTGTCACTAGCGTTGTTGGGTGAAATGCCACAATTTTTAAAAGATTCATCGGGGTCGGCCTATGATGACAAATAGTTGTGTGAAGGACCTGAGAATGGGAGAACCTTGCTGCCTCCAGCCTACCCTTAATGTCATTTTCCACCACGACCCTCTTCTTGAGCACCCCAGACCTGCTGCCGTCTTGCCCAAATAATAGACGTTTATAATCTCTTCCAATGAGAGATAACCCGTATGTTCCATCCTAGTCAACATAAAACAACTTCTTAGCATAGCATGTTGAAACCATCGCTCTTCCCTTGCGTACCAAGACCACTCGTCACTCATACTAAGAAGACCCAAAGCCTGCCCTCCACCCTCCTCCCCAAAATCTTCTTCATCCCTGCCGGCATCAAGGAAAGTGTGAGGAAAGGATAGGTTCTCCTAAAACACGGGTTTATGGGCCATAATCAACAGCCTGAGGCCAAAAGGACCCAGTTTCATCGAGTTATTCGCACAAGAAGTCAAAACTCTTCAGTGGTACTTCCCCCAAAAGATCGAGAATCCTCAGACCAGATCTTTAGCCTATATCGCACCTAGAGGGATAGGAGTAGGCGCGTAGGTTCAAATGTCGAAGTTTGAAAATGCTTATAAACAATGAAGAACCGTGTGCAGAGCGAGCATCTACGGGAAGAAGTAAGCAGCAATATGCAAAATACGCTCATTTTAGCACTAATTAAACCAACCAATGACATTGGTTTTAAAGAATGACTAACTTGGAATTCTATTGAGCAAATGGCACTTTTGGGATCAAGTTCAATAATGAATCAATTCATTCAATTGATATAAGTCGTACGATCTCGTATACGATAACGCGCCCCCTTTAGCGCGGTCACGCAACTAAAAGCTGTAGACTGACAGGCCAGGTTTGGAGTAGATTTTT